GCTTCCCGCGGGTTTTCGTAACCCTGCTGCGCAAAAATGGGATATGCGTTTGAAATAGATGTGCGAGTTATTACGTATATCATGATCGATACAGAAATCGATCGAATCATCTGTTCCTTTAACCAAGAAAAAGTTTTTCTATTTTCCATGTCCAATCGTGGATCCCGGAATTTCTACAATAAATTAGATAGGTAGCTAAGCTAATCTAGTTCCCTATACACGAGTCTGTTGTCATTCTACTGCAATAGTTGTACTAGAATGATGAATACCTTGAGCAGGTAGAAATAGAAAGAATTTTGTTAAAAATGAGTGAGTTTATGCTTCACTAATTGAATGATAAATGACTACAAGTGAAGGAGATAGACGGTTTAAACAAAAAAAGACCCAAAATTTCAAACACGTGTCTAGAATCACAGGAAAACTACAAACAAAAATAGTGAAAATTAGCTCGTTAGGAGCCCATCCAAGATTGTTGTAGACCCAACGAATTAGTAGTTCCCAACCGCGGGTGGAGTGAAATCCAACAAAAAAATCAGTAACTAAAAGAATAAAAAAAGCTTTTATTGAATCATTTAAGTTATAGAAAAATTCCTGAACCCAAGAATTCAAAATGACAAGTTCTTCTTTACCCAGAAAAAAAGAACCACTTAGAATAGCCAAACAGATTATATTTGTTGAGAAATGCAAAATGATATGGAGATGATCCTCATTATCCATTTTGGCCAATTGTATTATTTCCTTGTGTATTTCTATAGGAAGTTTTTGTACATGTGTCTTCGGTTTCTCTTTTATCATTTCGTCCAAGAGAAAAAGTTCTTCTAATTCTATGAATCCTTCTAGAATCCTTTTCTCTTGAATATCAGTTAAGAAAGTTTCGGATTGCCTGGTATTCCACCAATTCTTAATCCAAAGTTCCAGACATTTGTTAAAAGAGAAAGAGACTCCCCAGGGCAAAAGTACGATAAATACAAGATATAAGAAAGAAGGCAATGCTTTCTTTTTTTTCATTTTTAATCTGTAAATTGAGTTGTTAATGAATCCGCTTCATTCGCCGACTCTATTTCATTTGCTGAATATATATGATATTTCTTTGAAGCAAAAATTCTATAACAAGGTTTGAGACCTTGTGTTTGTATCTATTTCTCTTTTTGTATACTAGTGGAATTTCATTGTATTGGGTTCTTTGTTAGATCTAAATGGAGTGGAATAGAGAAAAAAAAAAAGCCTTTCATATAAAAATGGAAGAATAGTATGCCATATATCTCACTTGGACAAAACAAATTCGAAGCAATTTTCTCTTATCCTCGTTTGTTCCTTCCTTTAGATAAATACTCGAAAATCCCCTTACAATTGCAAAAAATTGCAATTGTCAAAATACTTCAATTGGTACACGCAAGAAATAGGCCAATTCGGCAGCTTTTTGTTCAATTTCTCGTGGAGTAAAAAACTTCTCATCAGTACGAGTCAAGGGAATGACCCCCTGGCCCCGGATTTCCATATAAAGGATACGACGAGGATAAAGACCCTCTTTAACCTGAATTCTAATTGATTGGATATCCCGCACAAGGAATTGAAGGAAGATGCGACGTTTTATTCCAGGGAATCCCCAACGAAAAATGCACACTATTCCCTCTTTTCTATCGAATCGGTCATAACCACTGCCTACATTCCATAAAATAGTGCACCACAAATAGGAGCTAATGAATAGGCCCGCGATTCCGTAGAAAGACATCACGACCCCCTGTGGAAAAAAAAGAATTTGTTGAGATTGAAGTACAGATATCATATTCTTACCAAGATAACTGGAAGCCCCAACCGCTAAGAATCCTAATGAACCTAGAAAAAGAATACAGGCCCAGAAAAAATTACCTCTTTTTCGAGAACCTTTTAGAAGTTCTATCCATATGTGTTCTGATCGCCAATTCATATTAGATATACTAAATCCAGTAGCGGTCAATTGAAATTGAGAGAATAAGCTAAATGATTTTTACTTTACTTTTTTTGATTCTGAAATAGCCTTCAGTAGCTAGTACTCCTGTGAAATAATTGGTTAGATACATTGACTTTCTATTCAAAAAAAATTAGTGGATCCACTTAAAAAAAAACTCGCTATAGTCGGCTACGCATATGCATGCGTTTATGCTCGTAGCTTATATCTGCATCCATAGACGTTTTTCATTTGTGTGTAGAAAGAGCTACATACCCTATCATATTATACTACTTACACAAAAAAATATCTGTATTATGATCCTGGAAATACATTGAAAAAATTTGGCCCCGTCGTTTCTAGACAATCTTATTTTTCTGCACATAAAGAAATAAGGAAGTCATTGCAATTGCCGGAAATACTAAGCCTACTAAAGGTACGAAAATAGAGGGTAAGTTAAGATCTGTCATAGAATATGTGTCTCAATTCAAATTTACTATTTCTATCTATTCGAAATATATCTTAAGATTCTTATGATATAATTAAGTATATCTATTATAAGGAATATTGACT